TTTAATTTATCGGAATAAGCAGGATTTGAACCCACATCTTCTAGAGTGACAACCTAGTATTTTAACCATTAAAACTATTACTCCATTAATTTTTAGGTTTAATAGGACTCGAACCTATAACTTCACAGTTATGAGCAGCACATTCTAACCAATTGAATTATAAACCTTTTTTGTTTATTACAAGACTTGAACTTGTATTCTGCAAGAGAAATAGATTTTAAGTCTATCGTGTCTACCATTTCCACCAAATAAACAAATTATTTTATAAATTTTAAAATTATTCAATTATGTTTCTCAAATTAAATTGATATCTTTAATTGTTATTATAATTTTAACATTCGTTTTTCTTTTAAAAGTACGAGTTTTACACTATATTTATAATAATTTTAAAATTTATAAAATAAACTCTCTAAATAGGACTCGAACCTATACAATATGATTAACAGTCATATATTCTAACCCTTGAATTATTAGAGATCTTTTTTTTTAGTACCATATTTAGATCTAGAATTTTTTTGTGTAGCAACACCATTACAATCATAAACACCACGTACTACTTTATAATGAACACCAGGTAAATCTTTACGTTTACCACCTTGTACTAAAACAATAGAATGTTCTTGTAAATTATGACCAATACCAGGAATATAGCTAATAACATTATATTGATTACGTAATTTAACTTTTGCTACTTTACGTCTAGCAGAATTTGGTTTTTTAGGATTTTTAATAAATACACTTAAACAAATACCTTTTTTTTGTGGATTTTTACATAATGCTGAGATTTTTTTTGCATTATTTTTATTATTAGTTAATCTAAAATTTAATACTTGGTTTAAAGTTGCCATATGAATTATCAAGAGAAAAGGGACTTGAACCCTTAATGTTGATTTTGGAGATCAATATTTTACCTTTAAATTATACTCTTTAATTTTAATAAAAATTATTAAAACCATCTATAATGAGAATTATTTTTTAATTTTAAAAAATTTTCATTTTGTAATTTATATAAGTTATAAGTATAACTTGTTTTGAACAATGAATTATAAATTTCTTGACTTAAAAAATAATCAAATTTATTATTTTTATTTATTTTAGTTTTCAATTTTGATTCATTTAATATATTTAAAATTGTTCGTATTTTTTTTTTTTTTGGTAAAAATATAATGGATTGTGTTAATCTGCCAAAAGATATAATTTTTTCTAATGCAAATAATGGTTCGATAATTAAAAAAAAATGTAAAAAGATTTTAAAATTATTTTTATTTTTTAAATTTAAAAAATAAAATATATTATTTAAAATAAAAAAAGAATTATATTTTTTACCATCAATTAAAAATTTATTTAAAAATTTTGTACGTAATTCATAAAAAGTAAACATTCTTTTAACAAAAACATCTCTTGCAAGAATCGAACTTGCTCCAATACCGTGAAAGGGTAATGTCCTAACCAGTAGACTAAAAAGATAAATTTTTGTCTCGAAATGGAATTGAACCACTACATAAGGTTTTTCAGACCTTCACTCTAACCATTTGAGTTATCGAAACTCTTTAATTAATTATAGATTTATTTATTATATAAAAATATAATTAATTAAAATACTCTTTAGATTTTCTATCAATAATGTAAGTTATTATATATATATATATATATTATTATAATATATATTCCTCTTATTTCTTATATAAAAGAAAGAATTCTTAATATATAATTAATAAAATAAAAATCTAATATTATAAATATTATATTATTAATTAATTAATTAACTAATCAGTTTTATAATTAATTAAAAATAAAGTAAATTAAAATTATCTATAAGAATGTTACCTCTAACTTTATAAGAAACTAAAAGTAAAGATAAACCTATAGAAGTTTCTGCTGCTGCAATTGTTAAAATAAATATTGTAAATATTTGACCTACAATATCATCTAAGTAAATAGAGAAAACAATAAATAAAATATTAACTGATAATAAAATAAGTTCTATAGATATTAAAATGATTAAGATACTTTTTTTATTATAAATTAAACCAAAAAAACTAATCATAAAAATTATTACGGAAACAAGAATATATTTGATTAAAAACATAAAGTATTTGGAAGAGTATTAAAAGAAATTAAAATACCTGCTATGAAAATAAACCAGCCAAAACATAAAGGCAATAAAGATTTCCAACCTATTCTCATTAATTGATCATAACGGAATCTTACATATGCACCACGAACTATAACATATAATGCACTAAATACACAAACTTTTAAGCATAACCATATAACACCTGGAATACAAGTTAAATTAAATAATGGTAACCAACCACCAAAAAATAAAATACTAATTAATACACTCATAACAATTATATTACCATATTCACCTATAAAGAATAAAGCGAAACCCATAGCAGAATATTCGGTATTAAAACCAGAAACAAGTTCACCTTCTGCTTCAGGTAAATCAAAAGGATGTCTATTACATTCTGCTAATAAAGCAATAAAACAAATTACAAATAAAGGAAATAATGGAATAACAAACCATACATATTTTTGAGCTAAAACAATTTTTGTAAAATTTAAAGAACCTGTACATAAAAAGATTACAGCTAAAACTGCACCAATAGAAAGTTCATAAGAAATCATTTGAGCTGTAGAACGTATAGAACCCATAAATGGATATTTTGTATTACTTGCCCAACCAGAAATAATAATACCATATATAGCTAAAGAAGAAATAGCATAAAAAAATAAAGCACCAATATTTAAATCAGTATAAGCTATACCTTTTGAAAGTGGTAAAACAGCCCAATACATCATAGTACCTACAAAAGTAATAACAGGAGCTAAAATAAATAAAAAAGTATTAACATTTGTTGGAAGAATAACTTCTTTTAACATTAATTTTAAACCATCAGCTAAAGGTTGTAAAACACCAGCAACACCAACTACATTAGGACCTTTTCTACGTTGGATACTTGCTAATATTTCACGTTCAACTAAGGTCATATAAGCAACACCTATAAGAACAGGTAAAATAATAAATAAATATTCAATAATTAAAATTAAAGTTTTTAACATTTTAATAATTAGATTTTTTGACTAATGTTTTATTACAATTAGACATAATTTGAGAAGACATACTAATATTATCATTATTATAAAAATTATATAATGTAGAATTAATAGTATAATTTTTTAATATATTATTTTTTATTTTGATATTATTAAAGAGTTTTAAGTTATCTTTAATTGTATAAGTATTTGTTAAATTTAAAGCTGGATTATCATTTAAAATGTTTTTATTATAAATAATTTCTTTAAAAGAATCTCTTAATTTTTCAAATAATACACTAAAAATACTATATAAAGTTAATATATTATCTTTAACATAAATATTATCATCATATACAACTTCTTTAATTTTTAAAATATCACCTTCTAAATTAATAAAAGAACCTTTTTCTTGTAAATATGGTTTAACAGGTAAAATCATATTTGCATTTTTTATAAAATCATTATAATGATGACCTTGATAAATAATATAAGTTTTATCCATATTAATATTTTTAATTAAATTTTTAAAATTATGATCAACATTTAATAAATATAAACAATCTAAATTATTTAATGTAGATTTATATTTAGTTGTAATATTTAAATATAATTGATTATATAAATTAATATTAGGATATATATAATTAAAATTTTTTTTTGTAATATTAGAAACATTTTTAATTATAAATTCTTTAAAATAATTAAAGAAATTATACATTGTTTCATTTTTAAATAAATTCATATTAAATAAGAATAATGGATTTTTTTTTTCAAAAATTAATTTACAAATATTATTATTACCTTCAACAAATTTAATTAAAGTTTTTAATTTAAAACCGTAGAAATAAGTAGGATACATAACAGTAGCTTTTACACCAAAATTAACTATAGGTAAAGCAGTAGCTAAATATTGTTTTCTTAATCTAACATTTAATAAAGGTAATTCAGTTTTTAAATTAGAACCGAAAATTAAACACATATCTGTATTACTTAAACTTTTTACAGAAGAATTAAATAAATAATTAGAATTTAAATCATTATTGATAAATAAAGTATCTTGTACACTATATTTATTTGAATTACCAATAATATCCATGAATTTAGAAGCAGTGTATATAGTTTCATTATTTAATAATTCACCAAAATAAATACCAAATTCTAATTTTTTAGAATAATTATTTACTAATAAATCTTTTTTTAAAGTATAAAATACTTCAGTCCAAGTTAATGAAATAAAATCTAATGATAAAGTTTTATATAAAGGTCTTAAAATTCTTTGTTTATATAAACCATCAAAAATATAACGAACTTTATCAGAAATCCAATTTAAATTTAAATTATAATTAATTCTAGGAGTTACTTTAACAAGAGTAGCACCTGTATAATGTAATGTAATATAGGAACCTAAACTATCTAATGCATCAAAAGAATTAAATCTTTTTAAATTCCAAGGTCTATAAGCAAAAGCATTTGCTTGAGAGGTTAATGCACCTACTGGGCATAAATCTATAACATTACCAGAGAATTCACAATCTGAAAATTTTTGATCTACATATGAACTAATTTCAGAACGAATACCTCTACCCATAATACCAACTAAAGTACTACCGACTACTTCAGCAAAGAAACGAGTACATCTTGTACAATTAATACAACGATTCATTACTGTTTTAACAATAGCACCTCTATCTTTATTTAATATAGCTTTTTTATAACTATAAGTATGACGAGATCTATCAGTACCATAATTATAACTATAATCTTGTAAATCACATTCACCACCTTGATCGCAAGATGGACAATCCATTGGATGATTAATAAGTAAAAATTCTAATACATCTTGACGTAATCTACGTACTCTAGGACTATTATAATCTACAATATCATTAGGTCTAACACTAGTAGCACATAAAGGAGCAGGTTTTCTATCTGCACCAATAATACCTAAACATAATCTACAATTACCAGAAACAGGTAATTGATTATGGTAACATAAATGAGGAACTTTTATATTAAGTGAGAGCAAAACTTCTATATATGTAAAATTATTAAATTTATTTAAATCCAAAAATGATTTATTAAGTTTTATAAAATTTACTGACATTTTTAATTAATTTATAAAATAATATTTTAATTAAATATTATTTATATAATAGTACAATTGTTACCTAAATCATTAATAGCACAAAATTCTTATTACAATATCCACTAATCGCCCTGTTTTATCTAAGAAGTATTTAATCTTAACTTTAACTAAATTATATTGATTGGATTAAAAGATTAATATAATTAAAGATATATAAATACACATACATGAATAACTTTTTTTTAAATGATCTTTTATTTTTAATTCCAGAAATTTTTTTTATATTTTCTATAATTGTTATTTTAATATATAGTATATTTATATCAAATAAATATATATTATTAAATAATAAAAAATATAATACACCTATAATAACTAGTATAGTAAACAATTTAATCATTTATTTTTTAATGATTTTAATAATATTATATTTTTTAAATTTAAATAATTTTAAAATATTATTTACAGGTCAATTTGTCATTAATTATTATTCTCAAATTGGTAAAATTTTAGTTTTAACTATTACTATATTATGCTTATTAACATTTAATTCTTATTTAAAAAACAATAAAATAAATAATTATGAATATTTAATTTTAACTATTATATCTGTATTAAGTGTTTGTTTATTATTAAATACAAACGATTTATTACATTATTATATTATTATAGAACTTCAAAGTTTATGTTTTTATACTATTACTGCTTTAAAAAAAAATAATATTTATTCTTCTGAAGCTGGTTTAAAATATTTTATTTTAGGTTCTATAATTTCAGGTTTATTACTTTTAGGTATTGCTTTATTATATGGTATGACCGGTTTAACTAATTTAAAAGAATTATCTTTATTCTTATTAACAACAAAATATAATAAACTTATAATTTTTAGTTTTATATTAATATATTCTAGTTTATTATTTAAATTAACAGTAGTACCATTTAACGTTTGGGCTCCAGATGTATATGAAGGTACTCCAAGCATTATAACTTTATTTTTCAATTCTGTACCTAAATTTTCATTATTAGTAATGTTAGTTAAATTTTTAAATATTGTTTTTTATAATTTTATTGAAATCTGGCAAATATTAATGATTATTAATATTATTTTATCATTAGTTGTAGCTACATTCAATACTTTTAAACAATATAAAATTAAACGTTTTTTAATTTTTAGTTCTATGACACATATAGGTTACATCTTATTAGGTATAACTACTGGTACAATTGAAGGTATACAAAGTATCGTTGTTTATTTTATTATATATATTGTATCTATTTTAAATATTTGGAGTATTTATATTTATTTTAACAATAAAATTAAATATCTTTCAGATTTATCTTATGTTTATAAATATAATAAAACATTAGGTTTAAGTTTTATAATTACAATGTTCTCTATGGCAGGTGTACCACCAATGGCTGGTTTCTTAGCTAAATTTTATTCTTTTTTTGTATGTATTGAAAATAATTTTTATCTTTTAGCTACTATTGGTGTTTTATTAAGTATAATTTGTACTTTTTATTATATTAGATTCTTAAAAATTATTTATTTCGAAAATAATAAAAAATTTTTAATTTTAAATTGTAATTTAAGTAAAAATACTGCTCTTGTTATAAGTTTAACTAGTATATTATTATTTTATATATTTATTAATCCATCTTCTATTTTTATAATTGCGCATAAAATAGCTTTAAGCTTATGCTTATAATAATAAAATATGCAATTAAATATTTATTTACAAAGTTCTAATAATATAACTTTATTTAATTATAAAAATAAAATTGAAAATGTTTTTAAAAATTATAATATACATTATACTATAATTTCATTACCTACAAAAACAAAACATTATTCTATTTTAAGATCTCCGCATGTTTATAAAAAATCTATAGAAACTTTTGAAGAAAAAATTTATAAAGTAAATTTTAAAATAAATAATTTAAATTTTACACAATTTAATAAAATATTTTATATTTTAAAATTTATAAAAAATAATATTCCATTAAATATAAATATAACATTTAAATTAATTAATAATGTCAAAACAATTATATTATAATACAGTTAAACTCTATATAAATTACAGTAAATCTATAATGAATATGTTACCAAATTATATTCAAGCCTCTATATATTCAAATAGAGAATTAACATTTATTATTAATAAAAATTATAATAAATTAGTTTTAAATTTTTTAAAAAAATACACAAATGGTCAATATAAAACAATGTCCGATATGTGTGCAATTGATTATCCTTACAAAACATATCGTTTTGAAGTAATTTATACTCTTTTAAGTCTTGTTTTTAATTCTAGAGTAAAAATTAAAACTTATTTAACTGAATTAGATTCTATTGAATCTATTACATCTATTTTTTCTGGTGCTAATTGGTGGGAACGTGAAATTTATGATTTTTTTGGTATTTATTTTAATAATAATAAAGATTTACGTCGTATCTTAACAGATTATGGTTTTAAAGGTCATCCTTTAAGAAAAGATTTCCCATTATGTGGTTACTATGAATTAATTTATGATGATGTAAATAAAGTAATTAAAAAAACTAATATTGAATTTTCTCCTAAATTTAAATCTTATTATGCATATGATAATTTTTATGCATTTTAATAATTAATCAATGTATCAAAAACAATTTAAATTAACAAATTCAAAAATTTTGTTTTCAAAACAAGATAATTTTATTAATTTAAAAAAAAAAAAAAATTTAAAATATAAATATAAAGAATACAATAAAAAAATAATTACTACAAAAAAAACAGATTTTATTAAATATTTAAAAATTCAAAAGAATTCAATACAATATTTAAATAAAATTACTAAACACTATAATGAAATAAATAATAAATATATTCAAATTTATATAAAAGTTACTTTAAATAACATTTTTGTAACCTATTTTATAAATAATAAAATATATACAAAATCTATTGCTTCTTTAGGCTTTAAAGGTAAATCTAAACAAACTATATATGCATATAAAACATTTGCAGAAAGTATTCTTAAAGATTTACAAAATTTAAGTCCTAATCAATCTATTATAGTTAATCTTTATATTAAATCTTTAAGTAAAAAATTAAAACCATTATATCATATATTTAAAGTAAATAATATAAAAATTAATAAAATATATGATACTACATCTCAATCTTTTAATGGTTGTCGTAAACGAAAAATTGCTATTAAAAAAAAACGTAAATCCGTTATTAAATTCTTATCTTATCTTTAAAAATAAAAATGTATCTTCTTATTATATTCTTACCTATTCTTACTTCTATTATTACTGGTTTTTTTGGTAATTTCTTAACTAAAAAAGGTACCACTCGTATTGCTAGTGGTTTTATTATTTTAACTTGTATTTTAAGCTATATCGTATTTTATGAAGTCTGTTTCTGCTTAAGCCCATGTTATATAACATTAAGTCCTTGGATTTTTGCAGGTTCTTTTAAATTATATTGGGATTTCATATTTGATAGTTTAACTGCTACTATGTTAGTTGTAGTTTTAACTATTTCTTCAGTTGTTCATGTATATTCTATTAGTTATATGGGTCATGATCCACATATAAATCGTTTTATGTCTTATTTATCTTTATTCACTTTCTTTATGATAATTTTAGTAACCGCAAATAATTATATTCAAATGTTTGTTGGTTGGGAAGGTGTAGGTTTATGTTCTTATTTATTAATTAATTTTTGGTATACAAGAATTCAAGCAAATAAAGCTGCAATTAAAGCTATGTTAGTTAACCGTGTTGGTGATATTAACATCATATTTGCTATTGTTACAATTTTCTATTTATTTAAATCTGTTGATTATTCTACAGTCTTTGCATTAGCTTATAATTTTGTAAATTCTACAATAAATATTTTTAATTTTGATATTAACATATTAAATTTAATTTGTATATTTTTATTTATAGGTGCTGTTGGTAAATCTGCTCAAGTTGGTTTACACGTCTGGTTACCTGATGCTATGGAAGGTCCAACTCCTGTTTCTGCATTAATCCATGCTGCAACAATGGTTACCGCTGGTATTTTTGTTATTTGTAGAAGTTCTTTTATTTTTGAATTTGCTCCTGTTGCATTAGCTGTTGTAACTATCGTAGGTGCTATTACTACTTTTTATGCTGCTTCTATTGGTTTAGTACAAAACGATTTAAAAAAAGTTATTGCTTATTCTACTTGTAGTCAATTAGGTTATATGGTTTTTGCTTGTGGTATTTCTGGTTATAATATTAGTATGTATCACTTAGCAAATCATGCATTCTTTAAAGCTTTATTATTCTTAAGTGCTGGTGCTGTAATTCATTCAATGAATGATGAACAAGATATGCGTAAAATGGGTGGTTTATTAAAAGTATTACCATTTACTTATACAATGTTCTTAATTGGTTCTTTTGCATTATTAGGTTTACCTTTCTTATCTGGTTATTATTCTAAAGATTTTATCTTAGAATTATCTTTTGCTACTTATACAATTCCTGGTCATTTTGCTTATATTTTAGGTACTATGTCAGCATTCTTTACAGCTTTCTATTCTGTAAGATTATTAATTTTAACTTTTATAACAAAAACTAATGCATATAAACAAGTAATCTTAAAAGCAAAAGATGCTCCAACTTTAATTGCTGTACCATTATTTATTTTAGTTATTTTTAGTATCTTTGTAGGTTATAATTTTAAAGATATGGCTGTTGGTTTAGGTTCTGATTATTGGGGTAATGCATTATGCTTAGATTATACTAATAATTATTTAATGGATGCAGAATTCTTACCATTTATTATTAAAATTTTCCCAGTAATATTTGCTGGTTTAGGTGTTATCTTAGCTGCTTATATTTATAATTACTTAACTAAATATTTAAATACCTTAGTTAAAAATAACTTATTTATTAATTTATATACATTCTTAAATAAAAAATGGTTTGTTGATAAATTATATTCAGAAGTTATTTATCAAAAAGTATTATTCTTAAGTTATAATCCATTATATGCTGTTTTTGATAAAGGTATTTTTAATGTATTAGGTCCTAGAGTATTAAATAACACTCTTGAAAAATTAAGTATAAATACAGCTGAACTTCAATCCGGTTTCTTCTATCATTATGCTTTAATATTTTTAATAAGTATAACTATATTAATTATTTTAAGTAGCTTAGAATTCTTTAATATATTTATAATTTTATTTATTATATTCTTCTTTATTTACAAATAATAAAATAAAGAAGCAATTAAACTAAATAAATATGTAGTCTACATTTAAATTCTATTAATTAAAATAGAATTTAAACATATTTAAATAAAATATATTATCTTGAGAATTATTATTATTAAAAATAAATATATAAGACATATCAAAATTATTTAAAATAGCTTTAAAATTATTATTTTGTATTAATTTTTCAAAATAATATTCTGAAATATTTTTTAAACTTAAAACATAGTTACCATTAGTATCAAATGAAGATAATTTAACAGTATTTTGTATTTCTTGTTGATTTAATAAATATGTTAATTTTGTATCTATTAATTTATACATTAATTGATTTTTTAAAATGAATTTCATTCCTAAGATTTTTTTTGATCTTTTATTTAAGATAATAAAAAAACCATTTTTAAGAAATAAATTTTTAAATAAAAAAAATGTACATAAAATATTAAATTTATTATTAATACTTTTTTTAAATTTAATATTTATAATAATTTTAGAAAGTTTACTATAATTATATGTATTAGTATAATAAAGTTTTAAATAACGATTGTGATTAATATTATTAATATAAGATTGTAACATACTTTAATTATAAAATATTAATTGCATTAATATTAATTTTGATAGAATATAAACGAAATTCTTTAAGGACTACACCAAAAACATTTGAACCTACTAAAGTTAATTTATTTCGAGTTTTTTTATTTTTAAAATTAATTTTATTTATTAAAATACAACCATTTGTATCAAAAATTATTTTTTGACCATTAAATCTAGGAGTATTATATTTAGATTTAATAACTAATGCATCTAATACTTGACCTTTTTTAACTAAATTTTTTTTTTTTATTTTTAATTCTTTAACTGAAACTTTAATAATTGCATTTAATTTATTATTATTTTGATATTTTAAATTTTTAAAGCATTTAACACTATTTGCACCACTATTATCAATTACACGTAATTTACTACAATTTTGAATCATTTTAAATTAATTTAAAAATTGGGTACCCAATTTAACTTTAGATGTTGTTATATGATTGAAAATTAAAGATATTAATATTAAATTAGAATATAATGAGTTATTATTTAATATTAAATAATAAATTTTATTTTCAATAATATTTTTATTTAAACTATTAGTTATACAAAAGACAGGAACATTATATTTTACAATTTTATTTAAAAAAATAGCATTAGTTTTATAATCAAAACTAATAACTGCATCTGGAAAATATTTTAAAATTTTAAATATACTATATTGTTTTTGTTCAAAACGAGGTAAATAATATATATTATATTTTTTACAATTTTGTTGTAAAAGATAATTAAGTATTTTATTTTTTGTATATAAAAATAATAATTCACCATTATTTAATAAAATAGTTTGAATTATATTCAAAAATGTCTTTAACATTTTAATAAAAATATTAATATTTAAAAATAAATAATTATATTTATAACCAATAAAAATAGAATTTAAAATATAATTATTATTATTATTTTTTTTTAAATAGAAACATAAAACTAAAAAATATTTATTTTTATAAATATTAAAATTATCTAATAATTGATTTATATTATTATTTAACATTTTTATTTTTATTATTATTTTTTTTTTTTAAAGTAATAAATTCATTATCATAAAAAATACCTGTACCTTTATATAAATTAGATTTTTTATATAATTTTATAAATGCTGCGATTTTTTTTATATTAAATTTATTATTACTATATAAAACTAAACAAGTTGGATTTTTAATTAAAAAATATACATCTTTATCCATAAAATAATTTATATAATGACTATAACCAACACGAATTTTAAGAATATTATTTTCAATAACAAATTTATAACCAATACCTTTTAAATTAAGAGTAATTGTATAATTATATAACATATAATACAAATTATTATAAAAAGAATTTAAATAATTTAAATAATAATTTAAAAAAGAATTAGTAATTTTTAAATTTTGTAAATATAATTTATTAAAAAAATAATATTTAATATTTGAATCAATATTTTTATATTGTGAAAAATCAAAATATAAATTATTATTAGTTATATATAAATTATAAAAGTTAGTTTGAAATTTAATAATACCATTTTTTGTAATAATAATTAAATATTTATTAGTTAATATAATTCGTAAATTTTTATAATTATTTAATCTAAGTAAATACATTTTTATTTATTAATTTTTAATAAAAGTAAACCACCTTTATGTAAACGAATAGCATCATCTATATTTATAATAGTAGAATTTTTATCATTAATAGATATTATATAATCATTATATGTATCTATAGAACGTAAATGAATCAAATCATTTATACTATAATAAATATATCTATTTGGTTTAGATATACAAATTATTTTTCTATCTAAAACATCAGATTTTATGTTATTAAAAAATACAGTACATTTAGTAAAATCTGGATTAATTAAAAAAGATTCTATAATATTTAATTTTTGTAAAATCTTTAATATAGCTAAAGTTAAAGAATTAAATTTAGTTATAATAACAGAAGATTTTCTTAAACGAATAGCACTATTTAAACTATTAACTAAATAAACTAAATATAACATTTACCAACTAGATTTTTTTAAATTTGGAATTTGATGATATATCATTAATCTTTTAAAATCAGTACGAGCTATACCATATTTTGTTATTATAGCTTTAGTTCTACCTGATAAAAAACTAATATCTTTATGATATGTTTTATAATTATATTTATTTTGTAATATATTATGATAATTAACTAAAATTAAAAAAATTATTTTTTTTTCAATTTTTATATTTTTTATTTGAAATATATTATTTATTACCAAAAAATCAAAATAATATTTTGAAAAATTTTTGCAAAGTAATTTATCTTTATTTCTTTTATTTTTATTTGTAAAACTATAATTCATACCTATATACTACACAAAATTTTAAACTATATTTGTTTAAAATTGGAAATAACAGGAATCGAACCTATTTCTTATGAATGCAAATCATATATTTTACCATTTAAATTATATCTCCATAGATTAGAAATGGAATCGAACCAATTTAAAGAAATTTGCAGTTTCTCACATTAACCTTTTATGTTATCTAATCAAATTTAGATCTAATTGGAGTTGAACCAATGACTTTACGCTTATCAGGCGTATACTCTAACCAACTGAGTTATAGATCTTTAAAGGGTAAATAATAGGAATCGAACCTACTTGAGTCAAATCCACAGTTTGATACTAAAACCATTTAGTTTTTATTCACCTTTTATTATTATATAATACGTTTATTATTTATATAAACGATTAATAATAATAAAGTAATTAATTATAATTTTTAAATTTCTGGAGTAATTATAATTATTTTTAAGAATATAATCAAATTTATCAATATTATATAATTGACTAAATAATAAATTATAATATAATTGTTTAATATAAGATTTATTATAAGTTTTTAAATTTAAATTTGATAATAATAAGTTTATAAAATAAGTATATTCTTTAAATATGTAATTTTTAAAAATATATTGTATTAATTTATATTTTTTTAAATTAAATGAATAATAAAGATATATTTTATACATATTATTAATATATTCTTTTTTATTAATGCGTACAAATATTTTATTATATGATTTTTTAGTTAATTTAATTAATTTTTTATGTAAATTATAATTAAAAAAATTTCTATTATTTGTATAACAAATTTTAGAATTAAAATAATTATTATTAGCTAAAATATAATTACGCATATAACGTAAATTCATATTTTTTATATTATGTACAGTATATTTTTTATATTGAGTATTTTTTTTGGTATAATTTTGTACATTAGAATATATAGAGTATTTAGTAGTTATACGATTATTTTTTATATTTCTATAAATTAAAGCATTATAATTTGTATTTAATTTACGTACATATAAATTTAATAACATATCAATATAAAATAAATTATTATTAAATTTAAATTTAGAATCAATTAGATTTAAATTCATATAATAAAAAATATTTTGATTTGTATTATATTTTATTAAATTTTGTTTTGTTTGTCTAAATTTAGTTAAATAATACATTCTATTAAATTTATTATATTTTTTATATTTACTAAATTTTTTATTTCTTTTTATATTTCTATGTATATAATTTATATATCTATAATGTTGTAATGGATTAAAATATGATTTTCTTCTTTTTATATAATAATGTTTATAATTATTGTAAAAATATTTTATATTTGTATTTTGAAAAGAATTACTTAATAAAAAATATTTTCTTAAGTTAGATGCTAAATTTATTTTAGTTTTATTATAATTAATATAATAATAATTTAATAAATAACGACGATAATAAAAGGCTAAACGTCTATATTTTTTATTACTATATGGTTGTTTTTGATTTAAATTATATTTATAATACATTTTATAAAATATAGCATTTTTTAAATATTTTAAATTAAAATTAGTATTTGTTTGTATTATTAAATAAGATATTAAATTTTGAATTAAGAATAAATCTTTATAATAATTATTAAAATTTAAATTATTTTGAGTTTTATTATATTTTATAAAATTTAATCTTGAAGTAATACTTAATTCATAATTATATAAATAATTTTTAAATTCATTAACATTATTATAACTATTAAATTGTTTACGTAAATTCCAAATTTTTTGTCTATTTTTAATTAATTCTTGTTTATCAGATTTTAATGATAAAATTAATGTTTTAAAAATAGCATTATACATTTGACCATATTGTGGGTAATATAAATTTTTAATTTTATAATTAGTTTTTTTTTTGTTAATTGGTTTTTTATTTATTAAACTCAATTTATTATAAAAAACATTTTTAGTAATTAATTTCATAGTACTACCAGCTTTATTACCATTATATCTTGTATATGTAAAACTTTTTTTAAGTTTTTCTACTAAATATAATCTACGTATTTTATTTTGTCTAAAACTATGGCATTTTCTATAAATACGATATTTATATTTTTTTGATAAAATGTAACAAATTAATTTTTTATATGCTAATGGACGTTTATATGAAATATTTTTAAATTTATATGATTTAATTAATTTATAATTTAAAGTTTTAAATGTATTATTATTATTTAAATTTATAACTATTGAATTATAATTTAAATTTACATAATTATTTAATTTATTTTTTATATTAATTAATTCAAATATTTTTTGATTAAAAATAAAATAATAAATATAGTTATTTAATTTAATATCAACAGTATTTAAATAATAATTTTTAAGTAAATAAATATAATATTTAAAGATTAAAGTATATACATATTTAAATAATTCATTTATAAAATAATTTTTATTTTGAATATTTGAATCATTAAAATGTAAATTTAAATTTAATATATTATCTAAATTTTGAAAAACTAAATAATCATTAAAGATTTTACTTTTTTGTAAAAATTTTAAATAATTATATTTATAATTAAAAATTCGTTTCAATAAAATATTTCTAAAATAATAATTATTATATCTTTTTTGTAATAATTTGGATAATAATTTTAATGCATAGTTAGATTCATAATGAATATTTTTATATTTAAAATATTGATTTTTTTTATCTAACCAAATATAATAAATATAAATATGTCTAAAAAAATTGAAATAATTATTATACATATATTTATTACGTATATTATATATATTAGAATTATAATTAAATATATTTAAATTATTATAAATTTTATTTTTAGAATTATAATGATGTTTAATATAAATTTTTTTTATAAAATTGTCATAATTTAAAATATAATAATTTAAATTATCTAAAAAAATAAAACTAAAAGTTTTATAATCAATTTCCAAATTACGAATATAATTTTTTTTATTAAAATCGTTAAAAGAAATATTATTAATTATATAATTATAAAATATACTGTTAATTTCAACAATATCATTTTTTTTTAAAATATAATTAAAAGATGTAATTTTTTTTTTATTAACAAAAACACAACCTTTAGTTATAAAGAATTTTGCTGCATATATACTATTTACAAAATTTGCATGATATAAATTAAAATCTAAACGTTTTTCAAAGTTTAAATAATTTCTTTTTAAAATTAATTTAAATTCATTATCATTATAAATAGCTAAATATTTTCGTAAAATTTGTTTATTAATAAATTTATAATTATATAAATTTTCTATTTTTAATTTTTTATAATGATAGATATATTTACCTTTAGAATTGTTTTTTAAACCATTCCATTTTTTTTTTTTAGTATTTAAAATACTAATATTTTTCCATAATTTTATATTTTTATAATAAAATAATACTTTTAATTTAGAGTTACTCAATTTTTAACAATATACAATATTTAATAAAAAACTAACAGACATATTCAAATAATCTAATAAGAAAGTTGGATAAATACCAATTAAAAATACTAATACTAAAATTAAACAGAACATAACAAATTCACGTTTATTTAAATCTTGATATAAACTAATGAAATTTATTTGTATATTACCATAACAAACACGATTGTATAACCATAAAGAATAAATACTACCAAACATCATACTTAAAATTGCAAAAACAGCAATAGTACTATTTGTATTAAAAATACCTAAAAATATTAAAAATTCACCAACAAAACTACTTGTAGTAGGTAAAGCAATATTTGCTAAAGTGAATAATAAGAAAATTACTGCAAATAATGGCATAGTTTGTACTAAACCACTATAATATTTAATTAAACGTGTATGATAACGTTCATATAATACACCAACAATTAAGAATAAAGCACCAGAAACTAAACCATGACTAAACATTTGTAATAAAGAACCTTCAATACCATAAATTTTATTTGTATAAAGACCAATCATAATTAAATTCATATGTGCAATAGAAGCATAAGCAACAATACGTTTTAAATCAGTTTGACGAATAGCAACTAAAGAACTATATATTAAACCTAAAATACTTAAAGTATAAATAAATGGTGTATAATAGAAATTTGCAAAAGTAAATAATGGAAGAGAAAAACGTAAAAAACCATAAGTACCTAATTTTAATAAAATACCTGCTAAAATTACAGAACCTGGAGTTGGAGCTTCAACATGAGCTTCTGGTAACCAAATATAAAATGGAATCATTGGAACTTTAACAGCAAATGATACAAAGAATGCTATCCAAAGTATTTTTTGTAAGAATGGATCAAAATTACATGTTAATAAAACAATATAATTAGAAGTACCTACATAAAAATAAATAAATAAAATAGCTAAAAGCATTAATACTGAACCTACAAAAGTATAAATAAAGAACATATAAGAAGCTAAAATTTTACGTTCTCTAGAACCAAAAAAACCTAAAATTAAATACATAGGAATTAAAACACTTTCAAAGAATACATAAAAGAAAACTATATCTAAACAAGAAAAAACTAAAAGTAATATAGATTCCATAATTAAGAAATTAATATAAAAGAATTTAAAATTAAATTTTATATAGTTAAAACTAGATAAAATACAAATTGGAAATAAGAATGTTGTTAATAAAATAAAAAATAATGATATACCATCTATACCAATAATAAAATTTATATTAAAAAAACTTAACCAAGAAATTTCATGTAAACCTTGAAAATATATTGTTGATTTATCAAAACCAAATAATAAAAAGACTGATATAAAAAAAGTAATAGATGTACTATAAATAGAAATAGTACGAATTAATTTATTATTATTATTGTTCACAAAAAATAAAAAAAAAGAAGTTAATAAAGGTATTAATATAATTAAAATTAATAAAATATACATTTAATTATTTTATAAAATAAAAAGTAATAAAAAAGCAAAAAGTCTAAAAAGTTCCATTTTAATTTTTTAATTTATCTTTTAAAAATTGTAAATTTTGAAATAATGCAATAATATTATTATCCATGTAATTAACTAAATCAATTTTAGAATTTAAATAATCTTGAATATTATTTAAAGAATAAAATGAATTATTTATTTTACAATATATAATATTATTATTTAATTCTTGTAAAAATAAATTTAAAGAATTTATATCATTTATACAGAAAATTATAATTGAATTATTTAAATAAGCTTTAAAAAAATTCAAATATTTAATACATTTTAATTTTTTCAAAAAGTAATATTTAATATTTGGATTATTAATTACTTTTGAACTTAAAGATTTTAAATTTACATTATAACAAAAAAATATATAGTTATAATTTAATAAATTTTGGTTGATCTTTAAAAAATAGTTTAAATTACGTATTTTTTTAATATTATCTATCAATATCACCGAAAACTATATCTAAACTACCAATAACAGTAGTAACATCTGCTATTAAATGACCTCTAGTTAAATAATCTAAACTTTGTAAATGAATAAAACCTGAAGATTTTAAATGGCATCTATAAGGTTTATTAGAACCATCAGATACTAAATAAATACCAAATTCACCTTTTGGAGCTTCAATAGAACAATAAACTTCATTAGGTTCAACCTTAAAACCTTCACTAAATATTTTAAAATGATCAATTAAAGATTCCATAGATTGTTTAATTTGAATTTTAGATGGAATACTAATTTTATAATTATCTGTTTTAATAGGACCTTCAGAAATTTGATTAATACATTGACTAATAATATAAATACTTTGTCTCATTTCTTCAATACGCATAACATATCTATCAAAACAATCACCATTAGAACCTACAGGAACTTCAAATTTTACTCTATTATAAGCATCATATGGGAATGTTTTTCTTAAATCCCATTTAATACCAGTAGAACGTAATAAAACACCTGTTAAATTTAAATCTAATGCATCTTGTTTAGTAATTACACCGATATCAACTAAACGTTCACGCCAAATACGATTATTAGTTAATAATTCTTCCATATCATTTAATCTTTCATTAAATTCATTACAAAAAATATAAATATCATTTAATAAACCTAAAGGAATATCTTGTCTAACACCACCTGGTCTAAAATAATTACCATGCATTCTTGCACCAGTTGCACGTTCATAAAATTCTAATAATTTTTCACGTTCTTCAAATAACCAAATAATAACTGTAGTAGAACCAATATCCAAAGCATGTGAACCTAAACCGATTAAATGATTAATAATTCTTGTAATTTCTGCAAAAATAACACGTATATATTGAGCTCTTAAAGGAACTTTACATTGTAATAATTTTTCTACTGCTAATACATAACAATGTTCATTTTCTAACATAGAAATATAATCTAAACGATCAAAATATGGTAATGCTTGTAAATATGTTTTATTTTCAATTAATTTTTCAGTACCTCTATGTAAGAAACCTATATGAGGATCTGCTTTTTGAACAATTTCACCTCTTAATTCTATAATTAATCTTAAAACACCATGAGTAGCTGGGTGTTGTGGACCAAAATTTAATGTAAAACTTTTTAATTGTCGACGTTTTAACATTTATTTATTGAAATTTTTTAAATTTAACAATTTTACAATTTATAGTAAGTTTAGAAGCACCATAAGCTAAAGCTTTATAAGCTATATATTCTGAAATATCACTTATTTCAAATAAAATTTTACCAGGTTTAATTAAACATACCCAATTTTTAATATCACCTTTACCTTTACCCATTCTAGAAGCAATACTTTTTGAAGTTATTGGTGTATCTGGAAATATATTAATATATACTTTAGCTTGTTTTTGTAAAATTTTATTTATTGCCATATAAGTAGTTTCTATTTGTTTTGAAGTTAGTCTAGCATAATCTAAAGCTTTTAAACCATAAGAACCTTTTGTTAAATTTTTTGAATTATAATTTAAACCGTGTAATCTATTTTTTTTTACTTTATAATTTTTAAATTTTTTTGGTTTTAATAACATTTTTAATTTTTATAACTTAACCAAATTTTAATACTACTTGTACCAGTACTTTTAACTAAATGTAAACAATAATAATCTTTATTATAATTAATTTTATTTACATTTAAATTACCTAAATTAAAGATAAAAATACGTTTTCTTTTTGTTAAAAAATATCTACCTTTTACTTGAATACGTATACCTTTAATTTTACAATTATTATCTTTTAAATATATTAATAATTGTGTTCTAATTAAATTAAAAATATTATAAAATAAAAAGTTATAACTTTTTGAAGCATTATCTAATTTATCTAATTCATAATATATTATATTAATTAAATTAGATGCAGATACTTTATTTAAAAATGATTTGTTATAACAAATATTATATAATATAAAACGAATTGTTTTAAAATATTTTAAATTAGAATAATATCTATTAAGTTTTGAAAAACGTTTATTAGCAAATGTTTTACGTTTTTTTTTTAAATTTTTATTGTTAAAATTTAATTTATTAAAATTTACATTAGTAGTTTTATAACTAATATTTTGATTATTATATTGTAATTTATATAAATTATATTTATAATTTGGTAAAACAATATTTTTTTTTGAATTTATAATAGAATTCATTTTTAATAATGAATTATATTTATAATTTATATTTTTATAATATATATATATATTGGAATATTTATATTTTAAATTAGATAAAATTTTAATTATTTCAATTTTTTTTATATTTAATATTTCTAAATATTTATAATATATATATATAATATTAAGATAATTTTTTTTTCGTAAAATTAAATTTTTTTTTAAATAATTTAAATTACAGAAAAAATAAATATATATTTTTATTTTAGAATAATATTTATAAATAACAATTTTATCAATAAATAAATATTGATAATTAACATTATTTTTAAATAAAATATTTATAATTTCTCTAATTTGTAAATCTTCATTTAAAGCAAATTTATTATTTATTTTATTATACCATTTTGAATTATTATAAATTGTATTATTAAATAATATTGGACTTACTTTTTGACTCATCTATTTTTTTTTTAAAGTAGTTACAGTTTTAACTTTATGTTTACAAAATTTACGAGTAAAAACATATTGACCAAATTTTGTACCTATCATTTCTTCAGTTATTCGAATTTTTTTAAAAGTTAAACCATTATAGACATATATAATTTTATTTAAATATTCTGGAAGAATCAAAGTATTACGTTTTGTTGTTCTTAATACTTTTTTATTTAAAATAACTTGAGTATATAAATCTAAATCATAATTTTTATAAGTTTTATTCATGATTTTTATTTTTTACAGTTTTACGACCTTTAGTAATTAAACCCCATGGTGTTACAGAAACACGACCACCTGACGCTTTACCTTCACCACCACCATGTGGATGATCAATAGGATTCATTGCAACACCTCGTACAGTTGGACGAATATTTAAATTTCTAATTCTACCTGCTTTTTTATAGTTATATAAATCATGGTATTGATTAGATAATTTACCTATTGTTGCACTACACATTAATGGTATTTTTTTTATACGTTTATTATTTAATTTTATATATGCAAAACCATTAATATCAGAATCTTTTTTAATAATAAAAGCAAAATTACCTGCACTTCTAACTAAAGAACCACCTTTATTATAGATAGTTTCAATATTAAATATAGGAATATTTAATGGAATATTATATAAAGGCATTGTATAGCCAATTTTTATTTCTCTAGTTTTAAGTAAATTATTTAAATCATAAGTAATAATGTTATCATTTTTTTTTAAATTTTGAGGAGCTAATGTATAAAAATATTTATTAGTTATTTCATTATAACATAAAGCAATATAACATGATCTATTTGGATCATATTCTATATTAATTACTCGACCTTGTTTATTAATATGTTTAAAATCTATGATACGATAATTAATTTTATTACCACCACCTTTATGATATACTGTAATTTTACCTCTAAAATTTCTACCACTTTTTTTATTTAAACCTTTTTTTAAATAATTATATTTTTTTATGTTTAACATATTAGTTTACAAATATTATTATTATATAATACTATATAAATAATCACAATGTATATTAATAATAATATTTTTAATTTTAAAAATAAAAAATTAATTTTAGTTTTAAACAAAATATATGGTATAAATACAGAACAAGCCAAATATATTTTAAAAAATTTAGGAATAAATACAAATATATCTGTAAATGATCTTACTCAACCATTATTAAAACAAATAAACGAATTCTTAATAAAAAAAAATTATATTATAAATAAAGATTTACAATATAAAACAAATAATAATATTAAATTTAAAAGTTTAATTAATACATATAAAGGTTTTAGATTAAAAAATAAATTACCTTGTCATGGTCAAAATACACATTCTAATGGTAAAACCGCTAAAAAAAATGTGTAAACTAACTAATAAAAAATAAAACCTGCATTTTAACTGTTAAGTGTACGAGGACTTGAACCCCGAATCCACCGATTAAAAGTCGGTTGCTTTATCCAATTAAGCTATGCACTCTTTATTTTGATTTCGAACAGATTCGAACTGTTGACATGGAAAACCATTTTGGATTTACAGTCCAACGCTTTAGACCAACTGAGCTACGAAATCTTTTTATAAATTTTACAAAAAATTAGTACTTATTAGCATTCAACATTAAGCCTATTAAAGTAATTGTCTCTTACTTTTTTTTTTAGAAAATAAGAAAAAAAGCTTCATACTTATATTTATTCAGTATTTATCTTTTATTGATTTAGCTACTAAACTATACTTTCATAACGAAAATAACTTATATACCATTGATCAATCTAATTCGGTCCTCTCGTACTAGAATTATTATTTTCTTCTTTTCTTTATTATATGGCAGATAGGGACAAAACTGTCTCACGACGTTTTAAACCCAGCTCACGTACCACTTTAATTGGCGAACAGCCAAACCCTTAGAACCTTCTTCAGCTCTAGGATGTGATGAGCCGACATCGAGGTGCCAAACAATTCCGTTGATATGAGCTCTAGAGAATTATCAGCCTGTTATCCCCAGCGTACCTTTTATCCATTGATCGATAACCTTTCCATAAAGAATTACCGGGTCATTATGATCAACTTTCGTTTCTGTTTGATTTGTCAATCTTACAGTCAAGCAAATTTAAGCCATTATACATAAATAATTATTACAATAATAATTATTAATTTACCTTTATATTTCTCCGTTACCTTTTAGGAGAAAACCACCCCAGTTAAACTACCAATCTTATAAATGTCCTTTATATTTTTAATTTATAAAGTTAGTTATTAATAATAAAACGGGTGGTATTTCATTGTTGTTTAAAACTAAATTTAAACTCCCACCTATTCTACACAATTTTATAAAAATAATCAATAAAAAATTGTAGTAAAGGTGCATGGGGTCTTTCCGTCTAACCATATATAATTCGCATCTTCACGAATATTTCAATTTCACAAAGTTCATAGTGGAGACAGTAGGGAAGTCGTTACACCATTCATGCACGTCAATAATTAGTTGACAAGGAATTTCGCTACCTTAGGACCATCAGAGTTATGGCCGCCGATTACTGCTGCTTATATTAAAAATATTTATCTTTAAATTTAGCTACACAGTTCCTGGCAGGTGTCAGACCTTATACATCATCTTACGATTTAGCAAAGTCCTGTGTTTTTATTAAACAGTCGCTACCCTCTTTCATATTATTTTATTAAAAAAATACTTTAATAAAAACCTTTTATCCCGAAGTTACAAGGTTAATTTGCCGAGTTCCTTCACTATGATTCTCTTTATCGTCTTAGTATACTCTACTTATTCACCTGTGTTGGTTTTAGTACGGTTTTACATAAATTTTTTTTTAATTCAAATATTTTTTTGTATTTAAAAAATATTTAAAGTTTATTTAAATCTAAACTCATCGAATACAGTTTTCGCTTTATTCTTAGAGGCCGTATTACTTAATAATGTTTAACAATTATATATTAAAAACCTTGAATTTTCGACGATAATATTTAATTACCTATTTTATATTATTTATACTACTCATACCAGTATTATCACTTCTGATACATTAATAAATTTTACAATTTATCTTTTAGCATACAGAACGTTCTGTTACCATTTTAACATAAAATTAAAATTTGCTATTTCGGTATATTTCTTACAATCTCTATACATCGTTGGAATCTTTAAACTAAACTAATGAGCTTTTACGCTTTCTTTAAAGAATGGCTGCTTCTGAACCTAACTCTTAGTTATTTCAATTTAAAAACTCTTTTCTTATGAGAAATAAAAAATTTAAAGACCTTAATAAACAATCTGGGCTGTTTCCCTCTCGACCCACAACCTTAGCATTATGAGTCCGATTATTAAAATATTTTTTTGTATTCGAAGTTTCCTTAAAATCGGTAAAGCTTTATGGGCAACCCTCTTTTATCGATATCTCTACCCCAAAAAAATAATTTTAACACTTTACGTAAATAGATTTCACAGAAAACCAGCTATCACCAAGTTTGATTAGCCTTTCACCCCTAATCACAAATCATCCCAGCCTTATGCAACAGGCACGAGTTCAGTCCTCAAAAATAACTTAATATTTTTTCAACTTGTTCATAATTAGATCACCTGGTTTCGGGTCTTATTTATATAACTCTTTAATTCTATTCAAATTCGCTTTCACTAAGTCTACATTTCATAATTTAAACTTGCTATATAAATAAACTTACTGGTCCATTATACAAAAGGTACATTGTCACTTTTTACAAAGCTCCAATTGATAAAAGCATTAGATTTCAAGATCTATTTCAATTTCGTAAGTTCTTTTTCACCTTTCCTTTACAGTACTTGTTCACTATCGATCATTTATTATATTTAGGCTTAAAGGATGGTTCCCTTATCTTCAAACAAAATTACACCTATTTCGTTTTACTCAATTTAATAATATTTATTATTATATACTGGAATAAAAACCATCTATGTTATTTTATATAAACTCAAATATTATTAAAATAGCCTTAATCCACTTTCGCTCGCCACTACTAATGGAATTTCGTTTGATATTTATTCTTTTAGCTACTAAGATGTTTCAATTCGCTAAATTATACAATTTCATTTTGAAAAAGTTTTCTCTAAGGAGATTTAAAATTCATAAAAACAATTCATTTTAAATTCTCGTTATTAATAACGTCCTTAATGTAATAAATGTCAAGGTATCCGTCTAATGCTCTTTTATATATTTATAAAAATTTTCAAAGTTAGGAATCGAACCTAAATAACAAGTTCATGAGACTTGATAGTAACCATACACTTTGAACTTTATTTATTTTATTTTTTAATATTTTTAAAATTTTAAATTCCAACCGCATGTTCCCATACGGTTACCTTGTTACGACTTCATTAAAATCATAAATCTAAATTTAATAACATCTAGCATAAGATAAGCCTATGTATAAACTTTGCATCATACATAATTATAATAAACTAAATGAGATTTTAATCAAAACTTACTTCTTTAATGTGACGGGCGGTGTGTACAGAGCTCAAGTACTATATTCACCGTAACATACTAATTTACGATTACTAACGATTCCAATTTCATATAGATAAGTTTCAATCTATAATTCATATTACATTTTCTTTTCAAGATTAGCTCCTATTTTCATAATTGCATCTTTTTGTAGAAAATATTGTAGCACATGTGTAGCCCAATTTATAAGGGTCATAACGACCTATCTTCATCCTTTAAAATATTTACATATTTCAAATTTAATAGTACTTATTCAATATAATTAAATATTTTTAATTTTTTTGAATATTAGTAAATTAAAGTAAGGGTTGTACTTATATCTTAAATTTCAAAACATAAGCTGACGACGGCCATGCAACACCTGTTTCCTATGTATAACTTAGGACTGTCAAAAATTGGTAAGATTCCACGCGGACTATCGGATTAAACCACATGCTCCACCGTAAGTATAAGCTCCCGTCAATTCCTTTGAGTTTCAACCTTGCGGTTTTACTCCCCAGGCGAAATATTTAACGTGTTAACTTTTTATGTTAAATGTGATATTTCTATTTATTTAAACATTTAATATTCATTGTTTATAGCATGGACTACCAGGGTACCAAATCCTGTTTGCTACCCATGCTTTCGTCTATCAATGTCAGTATTTAGTAGATTACTGTTTTCACTTATTGGCATTCTTCCTAATATCAATGGATTTTACCCCTACATTAGAAATTCTGTAATCCTCTTTCATACTCAAATTTTTTAATATTAAAAAAATATTAAAGTTAAGCTTTAATTTTTAATTTTTAATTGAAAAAATCATCTTAAGACTCTTTACGCCCAGTAAAGACGAATAATGCTTGTTCCCTCTGTATTACCGCGACTGCTGGCACAGAGTTTGTCAGAACTTTTCCTCTAATAATCATTATTTTATTAGATTATAAGTTTTACAGCGATAAAGCCTTCATCACCTATGTAGTATTGCTGGATCAAACTTTCGTTCATTGTCCAATATTCCCCACTGCTGCCTCATAAATGAGTTCGGACTTTATTTAAATTCCGATGTGGTTGATCATTCTCACAAATCAACTAAAGATCTATGGCTTGGTAGGCTTGTTCTTACCAACTACCTAATCTTATATAATTATATATCTAAAATCGATACTATCTTTATGGTTTATATTTGATTGAATAATAAATTCTTACAAATAATTTTAGGTAATCATAATTATAAATACTCACCTTTACGCTATATTTTATATATTTTATTTTATAAAAAATAAAATTATATAAAATATAAAACTTGCATGTGTTAAAGCATACTACTAGCATTCATTCGGAGCTAGGATCGAACTCTTAATATTGTAATTATATACTTAAATATATAATTAATTAAACATAAAATCTCTTTAAAACTATATTTTATAAATTAAAATTTTTAATTTATAAATTAATGTACTAAAAATACTGCATTAGATACTTCACGAGATAATTGTTGATATACTAATTGATATCTTCTTACAACTTTATTTGATTCTTTACTTAAAAGAATAGCACTAATCATACCAATTAATAAAACAAAACCAGATAATATAAAATAAAAATAATAATTATTAAAAATGACTTGACCTAACATTTTTATATTATCAATGTAATATAAATTAGAGAACCAATTTGTATAAGTTAAATCTGTATTTAAAAATACATTGAAAATATCAGTATTTAATAATACATTATAAATTATTAAACAACAAATAATAATGTTTATAAATGAAATAAATTTTGTTGTATTTTTTTCATTAATTTTGATTTTTAACATCATGACTACGAATAAAAATAATATGGTAATTGCACCTACATATATTAAAATAAACATTAATGCTAAATAATCAACATTTAATAAAAATAAAATACACATAGAACTAAAAAAAGCTAATATTAAAAATAATACAGCATAAATTGCATTATTTACAGAAATTGTCATAAAAACAGAAATAATAATTATACTAGCAAATAAAAAAAAAAAATTAGACATAGAATTTTTAATTCAGAAAGGTATGAGTCGAACATACTACATTTGTGCCCAAGACAAAGACGTTAACCATTGACGTTACATTCTGATTTATTTAATGAGAATAGGATTTGAACCTATGATTGATAGATTATGATTCTATTGTTATACCACTTAACTATCTCACTTCTCTTAAATATTATTCCCATTCAAGAGCACCTTTTTTATATTCATAAATAAAACCTAAAGTTAAAAGGATTAAAAAAATAACCATAGCAAAGTAACCTACAAAAGAAATTGCAGATAAAGAAATTGCCCAAGGATATAAGAAAGAAATTTCTAAATCAAACATTAAGAATAAGATAGCAACTAAATAAAAATGAATTTCAAAAGTATTACGAGCATCTTCAAATGGGGTAAAACCGCATTCATAAGCACTTAATTTATTAGAATCATCTGCACGTATACCAAAAAGATAAGAAATACCAAAAGCAACATAAGAAATTATAATTGCAAGAATTAAATAAACAAATAATGCGTATAAATCTGTAAAAAACAT